CAAAAAAAAAAGAAAAAGAAATGGTTAATGATACAATCAACCAATGAATTATTACTTAATTTTATCATTAAGTTTGATCATTAAGATCTATTGGGTCGAAGTAACTAAAAACTAATGATAATATTACTGACTCGTCAGAACTACTTCGATATCTCGTTTTTAGTTTCTACCCATGATGAAGTTTTTGTAAATCCATATACATACGGTTCTAGTTATTGCATTTCTTTCTTTCCAACCATTCTTTCATTCAATCCTTCGTTCTTTACTCTTCTATATCCTTGAGTTCATCTGTTTTTTCATCCAATCCACAATCACAAATGAAACAGAAGAAAGGACTTGACTTATCTTGTAATCCATCTAATCTAAATGCAGTAAACTGCAATCAAATCAATATATGCAATCATCAATATATGCAATGGATATCAATATGATCAATATCAACGATATCAATATATCAATATAACGATATCAATATGTATATCAATACATATATATATATTTTTTTTTTTTACAATTCCGTAATATCGTTCATCTTCTCTCCTACGACTTTAGGTCATATATTCATACGTATTTATATCTATTATGTTCTCCAACCAAGCAGATTATCTTGAACCATGCATGAATTGGGATAAGCTAAAAAAAAGACTATTTCGAAAACTAGTCAATGATGACCCTCCATGGATTCGCCTATATAAGCCGCGGCTAACGTTGCAAAAATAAGAGCTTGAATACCACTTGTAAATAATCCAAGAAACATGACAGGTATAGGAACTACTGAAGGGACTAAAGAAACAAGAACAACAACTACTAATTCATCAGCCAATATATTCCCGAATAGTCGAAAACTAAGAGATAAAGGTTTTGTGAAATCTTCTAGGATGTTAATTGGTAAAAGTATTGGAGTTGGTTTGATGTATTTCTCGAAATAACCCAATCCTTTTTTGGTAAGACCCGCATAAAAATATGCCACTGACGTGGGTAAAGCTAAAGCAACAGTAGTATTTATATCATTCGTGGGCGCAGCTAACTCCCCATGAGGTAACTGTATGATTTTCCAAGGTAAAAGAGCACCTGACCAATTAGAAACAAAAATAAATAGGAACATAGTTCCAATAAAGGGAACCCAAGGTCCATATTCTTCTCCAATCTGGGTTTTGCTCAAGTCTCGAATAAATTCAAGGACATATTCAAAGAAATTCTGACCGTCGGTCGGAATGGTTTGTGGATTCCGAACAGCTATGATGACTGAACCTAACAAGATAGCAATTACGACCCAAGAAGTGATAAGTACTTGGGCATGGATTTGTAAACCTCCTATTTGCCAATAGAAATGTTGGCCTACTTCTACACCCGATATATCGTATAACCCCTTGAGTGTTTTAATGTAACATGGTATAACATTCATATTGTCCTCTGATAGAAATTGAACTTCAAAAAAGGAATTAGTTTGATTCAACCATTTCTTTCTCAACTCACCAACTTGAATCATTAATCATATATTTAGGATACCAAGAAATCACATAACATCATAATATATATCAATATCCCCAGTTCTTTTTTTTTATCTATTTTAAAAAATTCAAAAAAAAAGTAACCGATCCAATAAATCTATGGAGTTGCCCAATAGTTAACATTAACTAATCTTATTATTCTTAATCTTAATCATAATCAACGATTTCTTATATAGCTAGAACGACCCTCACAAATTGCGGATACTAATTTGTTAAGAATCAATCGAATTGAAGCTATAGCGTCATCGTTGGCCGGAATCGAAATATCTGCAAGATCTGGATCACAATTTGTATCGATTAAACAAATCGTCGGAATCCCCAAAATGGCACATTCTCGAAGAGCCGTATATTCTTCTTGCTGATCAACGATGATCACAATATCAGGCAATCCCGTCATATATTTGATCCCACCGAGATATGTTTGCAAGGTAGATAATTTTCTCTTCAACATTGCTGCATCTCTTTTGGGGAGACGGTTGAGTTTCCCCATCTTTTCTTCTGCTCTTAAGTCCCTGAACTTATAAAGTCTCGTTTCTGTAGTGGACCAATTCGTTAACGTACCACCGAGCCATTTTTGATTAATAAAATGAGACCGAGCCCTTATTGCAGCTGATGCTACTGAATCCGATGCTTTATTTTTGGTACCGACGATTAAGAAGCTTTTTCCCCTACTTGATGCATCAAAAACTAAATCACAGGCTTCTGATAAAAAACGAGCAGTTCTAGCGAGATTTGTAATATGAATACCTTTACGCTTTGCAGAGATGTAAGGGGCCATTCTAGGATTCCATTTCTTAGTACCATGACCAAAATGAACTCCTGCTTCCATCATCTCTTCCAAATTGATATTCCAATATCTTCTTGTCATTTTTTCCCACACTTCCTTTTTGTTTTTTCTTTTTCTTATTATTAACAAAGAGACGAGGTACCTTGAAATAAATAATTGTTCCGATGGAACCTTCTACCGGGGATTGACCATCGATACACGGCACAAACCATAAATTTTTTTAATTACTTATTTTATTTATTACCAAATCAATAATCAGACCAGTATAGTTAAAAGATAGTTAAAGTGAAAATGAATCCGCTCTTAGGAATCATTAAATCGCATAAATGATTGTTCTGATGTCTCATGTAAATTTGTCTCATGGAAATTGTTTGTCGCGCAAGAACAAAATAATTCTCTATGGTGTAACAAAATATCTCTCATTTCCAACTCGAATAGATTTTTTCTTTTGATTTCCAAATAAATGTTTTTGTCTTGCCTTGAACGGTGCACAAATTTTTGGAATCCGGTACCAACAGGTATAATCCCCCCCAGAACAACGTTCTCTTTCAGGCCTTTCAACCAATCAATACGACCTCGTAGAGCAGCTTTTGCTAAAACTCGAGCGGTTTCTTGAAAACTTGCTTCGGATATGAAACTTTGAGTATTCAGAGACGCTCTTGTTATTCCCAATAAGATTGCCCGATAACAGATCGATTCGTCCAAAGCACGCCCTGCTCGTTCCGCTCGCAACAATCCGATTAATTCTCCAGGCGAAAAAACATTAGACATTCCATCTTCTGAAACCAACACTTTTGATGTTACTTGACGTACAATAATCTCTATATGTCTATTATGGATCTGTACCCCCTGGGATCGATAAACCTTTTGGATCTTATTAACCAAAGAGATACAACTTTGGGCTATGGTTAGCTCAGCTCCAATCAAAAACCCCCAGGGGATCTCAAGAATTCTTGGTATACGTTCGTTCCAACCTTCAACTCTCCTTTCGAGGTTCATCGATATTGAATCAATCGAACGCACTTCTAAGATTTGTTCTACTTTTGGAAGACCTTGCGTTATGTCACCAGATCTCGATTTTTCATATATAAATGTAACTAATGTATCTCCTTCGTAAAGGATTTTCCCATAATGACCATGAACAGTTGCTCCAGGAGTAGCCAAATAAGGCTTAGCTGATCTTATAACTAAAGAGTCGACATTAACAATTAAAATTTGACCAGATTTTTTTACGTGTGGTTCGTATTTAAATAGACATACATTTTCACAAATAAATTGTCCAAGGCTAATTTTGGTCGATGTCTCTTCACAATAATCATGATGGAGAAAGCACCAATTCAAATGGAATGGGTTCAAAATGATGTTACTGCATGGATCGGGATTATAAATCCCCCTATTTTCATCTATTAAACAGTATTTAAGTACTTGAAGTACTTGGAAAATCTGTTTCAAATTGTCAAGTAGCAAATATTTCTTTAACACGATCTGATTATGAGTTATTAAATGGTAAGATGAATAAAAATTCGCTATTTTAGGTACAATAGCGCCTAAGAGACCTAAAGAATCCCTAATTGGATTTAGGGGATCCGATTCTTTTGTCACATTGTTATATTTCGAACTATTGAATGGACCAATTCGAGAACAATTGGATGATGACAAAATTATCAAAGATTGGCATTCCTTATTTCGATTCAACAACGTACCAATAGTTCCTTGATATTGGCTAAGTGATTGAATCTTCGCCCTGGAATAAAAGGGATTGATATTGGTGCGATCTAATCCATTATTGGGAATCAATCCGGAACTTGCCCTATCATACCTTTTTCCGGTATACGAAATAGTGGACTTGACTAACTCAATTCTTATGAAATCGCGAATTAGATCATTTGCCCTTACCTCAACAAAGGAAGCATGAACCTCTTCTATAGAACCGTTTTGTTCTTGGTCCCAATTCAATACTAAGCAAGTCCGAACTAATTGAATACTTGTGTGATAAATTCCTCGAATTGACTTGCCATTTCCATAAAGGATATAATTGACAACTCTAAGTTGGACATTATCCTTTTCCTGCAAGATATCCCGAGGGAAAAGTGTTGCTAAATTTATCCCATCGGATATTTCATATGTGACTACGGGTCGAACCGAAACAAAATACTTTTTCTTGGTAGGTGTGATCCGTTGAACATAGATCCAATTTTTCCATTTTTTTGATTCTTTAGAATTTTTTTTTTCTGTTTCTGGTGGTATAAAAATGCCGCTGTGCCTGGATATCTTATCTGTCTCTCCAGGAAAATGAATATCTCCAGAAAAGATTTTAAGTTCAATATATTTTTTTTTTCTCTCCACTCGGACTAATCCGCCTACTCGGCTTCTTGTATTTATATTTAAAGCGAGTCGTGTATCTACTCCAATGATACTATTGTTCCGGACCATTATTAATGAGGATCCCGGTAAGATATGCACTTCTTCGAGAATGAAAAAAAACTGATCTACTTTCGTTTGGTATTTCGGACTAAATTCTTTTGCTCCTCGATACTCAATCAAATCTTCTTTTTTTATGATTGAATCCACCTCTATGGTCCCATATTTAGTAATTCCGGAACTGCTTCTTCTGTATCGTGGATCATCAAAATAAGCAAGAATACTATTTCTACGTAAAATACCATTTATGGGTATTTCAATCGAAATACCAAAACAGGGTA